GAACTCCAGCTGTGCACTGCGCGGAAATACTTATATCTCCTCCGGAATAGACAGGGGATCATTTTCCTAGCAAGTGATTTTGGGTGCGAAGAGACAAGTACAAGCTAGATAGGAGAATGCCAGGATCAATTCCCGAAGAAGATATAACTATTTCGTAAGTTGCATAGACGGACTAGTAGGGATAGCAGAACCAGCTTTTAATACAAATATTTGGGAAAGAAAAGAAGTTTTGTATCACAATTCGAAGTGGGTCTAAAAGAAGGTATTCCGTGTGATTTCGATAATGGGATCTATGAATATACCCGATAGGGTTGATGCTAGTGCACGAATGATCATAGCTATTTCAAGAGAACTTTTCGAAATTGAAATTGATGGAGAAACTAATGAATTTTGTCTATAAGTTATGGGTGTGTCGCTCTTCCCATTCTTCCCAGTGAACATTAATTTAATTATTTTTAGATAATAATAGATGGAAATGACACTTGTGACAAGCGCCACCGGAACTGATGGGTACGAACCAGCTTTCCATCCATGCCAAAAGAGATAGAGTTTACCAAAAAAACCGGATGACGGAGGGATACCCCCTAGGGATGGTGAACGTAAAACCGGAGAGAATGTTAGGACAGGATCCTTCATATATAATCCTGCGTAATCCCTGATATTATCAGTTCCGGTTCGTAAACCAAATGGGATGATACGAGCAAAAGTTCCCAAATTCATGAGTATATAAATAAACGTATAAGTTATCATACTTGCGTAACCGTTTTCCGAGTCTGCAGCAAGTACCCCAATCATGATATATCCAATTTGGCTTATAGAGGGATAAGCTAGCATACGTTTTACGCTTCTTTGAGTAACGGCAATTAGATTTCCTAATATCATGCTAAAAGTAGCTAATAATCCCACCGCGATATGCCACTCATTAGATAAGTATGGAAAAATTAGACCGAAGAGTCGTGTAAATAAAGCTGGAGCTGCTACTTTAGAGGTAACGGAGAAAAAAGCAACGACTGGTGTAGGAGAGTCAGAGTCGAAAAGAAGATTTTCGATCTTTCCGCTCATTCAGAACCGTGCGTGAAATTCTCACCTCACACGGCTCCTGGTTCGAAAGAGCTTCATAACTGGTATTGCTCCCAGAACCTTCCTCGTGTATGTATCAAATCCATTTTTCCTCAAATAATCCATAATCACTCGATGCGAAGAATAGTTGTTAACTTCTCGAGGAATCCCTCATCGTTTGTTTTCATTTACCGCCAGGAGTTTCGTCTCAAATTCCTTCTTGCTTGTTTGTCCTTCTTCCTTTTTTGAGGGAATCCTTTCAACAACTATTGATAGGTACGTGCGACAGGCGGGAGGGGCAAATTCCGATTTTTTTCGTTCCCGATGGGCACACAAT